AAAATAAGAGCTTGAATCCCACTTGTAAATAATCCAAGGAACATGACAGGTATAGGAACGACTAAAGGTACTAACGAAACAAGAACAACAACTACTAATTCATCAGCTAATATATTCCCGAAAAGTCGAAAACTAAGTGATAAGGGTTTTGTGAAATCCTCTAAAATGTTAATGGGTAAAAGAATTGGAGTTGGTTGAATGTATTTACTGAAATACCCTAATCCTTTTTTGGAAAGACCCGCATAGAAATAGGCTACTGACGTGAGTAAAGCTAAAGCAACAGTAGTATTTATATCATTCGTGGGTGCGGCTAACTCTCCATGAGGTAATTGTATGATTTTCCAAGGTAAAAGAGCACCCGACCAGTTAGAAACAAAAATAAATAGAAACATAGTTCCAATAAAGGGAACCCATGGACCGTATTCTTCTCCAATCTGAGTTTTGCTCACGTCTCGAATGAATTCAAGAACATATTCGAAGAAATTTTGACCGGCGGTTGGAATGGTTTGTGGATTCCGAACAGCGATAACCGCGGAACCTAATAAGATAGCAATTACAACCCAAGAAGTAATAAGTACTTGGGCATGGACTTGGAAACTCCCTATTTGCCAATATAAATGTTGGCCTACTTCCACACCAGAGATCTCGTATAACCCATTTAGTGCGTTGCTGGAACATGATATATCATTCATATTGCCCTCTGACAGAAATAGAACTTTACTTAAAAAAAAAAGGAATTATTTTGATTCAATCTTCTCTTGCCTACTCAAATTCTATATTTTTGACACCAACTAAACTAATCACACAATATTCACAGTTTTTTTATCTATTTTGTGCAATTCAGGATATAGTAACCGATTCCATAGATCTATGTAGTTCCAAAAAATAATTTATTTATCTTATTATTAATCAAGGATTTCGTATATAGCTAGAACGACCCTCACAAATTGCGACTACTAATTTGTTAAGAATTAATCGAATTGAAGCTATAGCATCATCATTTGCTGGAATCGAAATATCTGCGAGATCGGGATCACAATTTGTATCGATTAAACAAATTGTTGGAATTCCCAAAGTGATACATTCTCGAAGAGCCGTATATTCTTCTTGCTGATCAACGATGATTACAATATCGGGCAATCTCGTCATATATTTAATCCCGCCCAGATATGTTTGCAAGCGAGATAATTGTCTCTTCAACATAGCTGCATCTCTTTTCGGAAGACGATTAAGTCCCCCCGTCTTTTGTTCTGTTCTCAAGTCCCTGAACTTATGAAGCCTCGTTTCTGTAGTGGGCCAATTTGTTAACATACCACCGAGCCATTTTTTATTAACATAATGACACCGAGCCCTTATTGCAGCCCGCGCCACCGAATCAGCTGCTTTATTTTTGGTACCAACAATTAAGAATTGTTTTCCCTTACTTGCTGCATCAAAAACTAAATCACAAGCTTCTGATAAAAAACGAGCAGTTCTAGTCAGATTTGTAATATGAATACCCTTACGTTTTGCAGAGATATATGGCGCCATTCTAGGATTCCATTTCCTAGTACCATGACCAAAATGAACTCCTGCTTCCAACATCTCTTCCAAATTTATGTTCCAATATCTTCTTGCCATTTCTCTTCACACTTCCTCTCTCTCTCTCTCTTTTTTTACTTAAAAAAAAGAGAGACAAGACACCTTGAAATAAATAATAGTTCCAATGGAACCTTCTCTTCTACCGGGGATTGGTCGTTTATCCACGAGCCAAGCCATTACTTTCTAGTCGTTATTCTCTTTATTACTATTAACAAATTACCAAATCAAATGACCCCACCAAAATAACTACTTAAGAGGACGAATCCACTCCCCTTATCTTAAGAATCATTAAATTCTATACCTATAGCGGCCTGATGTATCATGTAAATTGTTTGAAATAAAAGAGTCAAATAATTCTCTGTGGTGGAAGAAAATATCTCTCATTTCTCCCCCGAAGAAATTCTTTTTTTTTGTTTCCAAAAGAATGTTGTTATGTTGCCGTGACCGGTGCACTAATCCTTTGAATCCGGTACCAGCGGGTATCATACCCCCTAGCACAACGTTCTCTTTCAGGCCTTTCAACCAATCGATACGACCCCGAAGAGCAGCTTTTGCTAAAACTCGAGCAGTTTCTTGAAAACTTGCTTCAGATATAAAACTTTGAGTGTTCAGAGAGGCTCTCGTTATTCCCAATAAGACGACTCGATAACAAATCCCTTCTTCTAAAGCGCGCCCCGTTCGTTCCGCTCGCAATAATCCAATCAGTTCCCCGGGTAAAAAAACATTAGACATTCCATCTTCTGAAACCAATACTTTTGATGTTATTTGACGTACAATAATTTCTATATGCCTATTATGGATCTGTACCCCCTGAGATCGATAAACCTTTTGGATCTTATTAACCAAAGAGAGACGACTTTGCACTATAGTTAGCTCAGCACCAATCACGAATCCCCAAGGAATTCCAAGAATTCTTGTTATACACTCGTTCCAACCCTCAACTCTTTTTTCTAGGTTCAGCGATATTGAATCAATCGAACGCACTTCTAACACTTGTTCCACTTTTGGAAGACCCTGCGTTATATCACCAGATCTCGATTTTTCATATATAAATGTAACTAACGTATCCCCTTCGTAAAGGATTTCTCCATAATGCCCATGGACAGTTGCTCCCGGAGTCGCCAAATAAGGCTTAGCCGATCTTATTACTATAGAATCAACTTGAACAATAAAAACTTGACCCGATTTTAGGTGTGGTCCGCTTTTTGCTATACATACATTTTCACAAGTAAACTGCCCAAGACTAATTCTTGTGGACGTTTCTTCACAATAATTATGATGATAATCAGGATGGGGAAAATACCAATTCAAATTGACTGCATTCAAAACGATGTTACGGCATGGATCGAAATTATAAATTCTCCCATTTTCAGCTATTAAATAATAGTTAAGTACTTGAAAAGTCTGTTTTAAATTGTCAAGCTGCAAATATTTCGCTACCGAGGTCTGATTATGAGTTATTAAAGGGTAAAATGAGAAATAAAAATTCGCAATTTGAGGGGCTGTTCCTAAAGGACCCAATAAATTATTAATTGGAATTAGAGGATCTTTTTTAATTGATTGTTTTATCGCATTGTGATATTTTACATCGTTGAATGGGCCCATGCGAAAACAATTAGATGATGACAAAATTATCAAAGATTGGGATTCCTTATTTCTGTTCAAGAGCGTATGAATAGTTCCGTGATTTTTGCTAAATGATTGTTGAATCCTTGCGTTGGAATAAATGGAATAAAACGGATTTTTATTGGTACTATCTGACCTATTATCAGAAATCAATCCTGAACCTGACGGATCATTTCTTTTTCTGATATAAAAAGTATGGGATTTCACTAAGTCGATTCTTAGGAAATCTCGAATCAGACCATTTGCCCTTACTTCAATAAAGGAAGCACAGACCTCTTCGGCGGAAGAACTTTTGTTGTCTTGGTCCCAATTCAACACTAAACAAGTACGAACTAGTTGAATACTTGTGTCAGAAATTCTCCGAGTCGGTTTGCCATTTCCATAAAGGATATAATTGACAACTCGAAGTTGCATATTATCTTTTTCCCGAAACGGATCCTTGGGGAAGAGTGTTGCCAAATTTATACCGTCCGATATTTCATATGGGGTTACAGGTCGAACCAAAACAAAATACTTTTTCTTGGTAGGTGTGATCCGTTGGACATAGATCCAATTTTTCAATTTTTTTGATTCCTTAGAGTTTGTTTTGCCCGTTCCTGGTGGTATCAAGATACCACTGTGTCGAGATATCTTATCTCTTTCTCCGGGAAAATAGATATTACCAGAAAAGATTTTCAGTTCAATCCTTTTTTTTTTTCTCTCCACTCGGACCAATCCGCCCACTTGGCTTCTTGTATTTAAAGTTATTTGTGTATCTACTCCAATGATACTATTGTTCCGTACCATTATGGAAGAAGATTCGGATAAAATATGCACTTCCTCGGGAATGAAAAAAAATCGATCTACTTTCATTTGGTATTTTGGCTTAACCTTTTTGACTCCTCGATACTCAATCACATCCTCCTTTTTGACGATTGAATGCGCCCCTATAGTCCCATATTTAGTAATTCCTGAACTCTTTCTTCTGTATCGAGGATCATCAAAAAAAGCAAGAATACTTTTTCTACGGAAAATACCATTTATGGGTATTTCCATCGAGATACCTGAATGTGAATGCAGCATTAGTTCTTTCTCTTGGTCTTGAATCAATTGAAATGGAATAATAAATCTATTTCTTCGTCTCTTTGCCAATAAATCCGCATTCTCGTGGAGAATAGCGGAATATATGAAATCACAATGCCCAGTACCTACGATTCGGTTAAATTCTGAATAATCGTAAATCCTATCTTCTTTTTTCTCAGAAAAATCCGAACTAAATAAGTTGTGTCTCGCTTGATCATTATTCACTGAGAATCTTGAAATATATCTTCGTTCGGCAGAAAGATAATGAATGTTTATTTGATCTTGATCCTTGTGGAGCGAAAAAGGAACTACACGGAATTTGTACGAACCCCCTGATAATATCCACAAATGGCTTGTTTTTGGTAAGAGATGGACGTTACTATATGTAAATTCGGGTGAATGATACACATCAGTACTCCAGTGCATTTCCCCCTCTGAGTCAGAATAAATATGTTTTCGAACCCTCTCTTTAAAATTGAAAGTGTATGTTCCTGCGCGAATCTCAGCAATCACTTGTTCTGATTCTACAGATTGATCGTTTTGAACTAAAAGAAAACTTTTTGGTGGAATAGTCACCTTATGTATAATATCTTCGCTCTCAATAATTACATACAAGTCCATATAACATAAAAAAGCAGGATGCCCGTGACGTGTGCGTGTAGGATGAACCAAATCCTCATTGAATTTGATTGTTCCATTAAAAGGGGCTCTTACATGTTCTGCAGTACCCC